TTAGCTTCTTTGTAGTATGTCCCGTGCTGCTTGCTGTGTTTGTTAAAAGGTAAAGTTTTATTCTTGCTTTTTCGTTCATTCTTTGTTTGTTTTATATGTAAGTGTATGCGTGATTTTACTTTGTTGGTTCTAGATGGGCTGGGAGGGTTAAGGATTGTATTTCTCATTAGTTATTATTGGTAGATCAAGTATTCTTGTAGTTAGCAATACATTTTAGTTTCGGTTAAATTTTGTGCCAGCAGCCGCGGTTATACCTTGGAGGCGCTTGAACGGGTTTGGTATTAAAGGTAGTTATATTATTTATTTGTGTTGATTTTGTTTAGGTTGTTTTTAGGTGAAATTTTTATTGTTTTTGTTTGTCTTATGTTTATATTTGGAGGCTATGAAATTTTATTTTTAAACTAGGATTAGATACCCTATTATTTTAGAATGTTAATTTTTGTGCCTGAGTAGTATTAGTTATGTTCTTGAAACTTAAAGAATTTGGCGGTATCTCATTCCGTCCAGAGGAATCTGTCCCGTTATCGATAGTCCACGTTGGACCTTACTTATTTGCTTTTGGTTTGTATACCGCCGTTTATTGATTATCTTTTTAGAGGTTGACTTAATTTTCTGGTTTCTTTATTTTGATGTATTTCAGGTCAAGGTGCAGCTTGTTTTTAAGTGGATGATGGATTACATTATTATTTGTTTATGGATTGTCGGTTTTAATATTGGCATGAAATTGGATTTGGTTGTAATGATTTGTAGATTGTTATTGTGATAATTGGTTCTGGGATATGCACACATCGCCCGTCGCTCTCGTTTGTTTATTATAATGAGATAAGTCGTAACAAAGTGGTTGTACCGGAAGGTGCGGCTGGATTGATATCAGATCATTTCTGTTAGTTGAGTTTTCATTTACGCTGAATTATTGTGTCGTGCGATTCGACATGGTCTGATTTTGTTGATTGTCTTGTTTTGTTGTTTTGTGGTTTACTGTTAATGTTAATTAAAATATTATTTTTGTTGTTGTATTGTTTTGATTTAATTTTTTTACTATAGGTTATTTGTACCGTGAGGGGTTGTATTGGATTGTAATGTGTTTTTGGAAGTTGATTTTGTTTGTCGTACCTTGTGTATCAGGGTTCATTGAATTTTATTATTTATTTTTATTTCCCGATTTTAGAGGAGTTAATGGCTTATGTTAGTTACTGTTTCATTAGTATTAATAATAGGTGGTTGGTAGTGAAATGTTATTCGTCTTTAATGGTTTCTGGTTTTTCAAGAAATGAATTTAATTCATGCATCTTATTTAATTTCTGTTGTTGATTTATTTATTTTTATTTGATGTTAAGATTAAGGGGGATTAGCTCCTTGTTTTATTTTTATAATTGGTTATTGTTTAATTTAGTTTTGTGGATTTTATGGTGATTTTCTATTTGATTATGTTAAAATTTTATTTGTTATTTTTTTGATTTTTTGTTATTTAAGTTATTTATTGAAATGTTTTCTTTACTTTTAGTTTGTATAGTAATTATTGTGTAATTAGTAAATTTTATTGATTGTTTTGTTGGATGATGGGTGTTAATTGCTTTTGAGGAATTCGGCAAAATTTTATGTCCGCCTGTTTAACAAAAACATCTTTTCTTGTTAGTTTTTGAAGTATGGCCTGCCCACTGACTGTTAGTTGAAGGGCCGCGGTATTTTGACCGTGCAAAGGTAGCATAATCATTAGTTCTTTAATTGTGATCTGGTATGAATGGCTTGACGAGACATGAGCTGTCTTAGAGGTATTGGTTTGTTGAATTTGGTTTTTGAGTTAAAATTCTTAAATGTTTTTATGGGACGAGAAGACCCTATAGAGTTTGACAATTTTCTTATTTGTTTATTGTTTGTTTCTTGTTACATTGAGTGGGAATAATTGTTTTGTTGGGGTGATGGGAGGAAAAATATTTAACTCCTCTTTGTTTTTGTATATTTATGTATATTTTTTTGATCCATTTATTTTGATTATAAGATTAAATTACCTTAGGGATAACAGCGTTATCCTCCTTGAGAGTTCTTATTGGCGGGGGGGTTTGCGACCTCGATGTTGGATTAAGGTGAATTTTCGGTGCAGGAGCTGAAAGTGATTAGGTCTGTTCGACCTTTAAAATCTTACATGATCTGAGTTCAGACCGGCGTGAGCCAGGTTGGTTTCTATCTATAGAATTGTTTTATATCTTAGTACGAGAGGACCGGATATTTGGAATAATTTCAGTTTACATTGGTTTTTGTTAATGTTTTACTATTTTGGCAGATAAGTGCATTGGATTTAGAATCTATTAATGTGAAATTGTTATTTTACAAGTAGTAAATGCTTGATCTTTTTTTTCTTGTTGTTGTTTTCTTGTTGTTAATGATTTTTGTTATGGTCGGGGTGGCCTTTCTCACTTTGTTGGAGCGTAAGGTTTTAGGTTATGTTCATATTCGTAAGGGCCCTAACAGGGTTGGGTTTATTGGTATCCTTCAGCCTTTTAGAGATGCCATTAAGTTGTTCTCTAGGGAACAGTATTTTCCTGTTGTTTCTAACTATCTAATTTATTATTTTTCTCCCATTTTTGGGTTTTTTCTTTCCTTGTTGGTTTGGCTGTTGGTTCCTTATTTGAGTGGATTTATTTCGTTTGAGTTAGGTTTATTGTTTTTTTTGGCTTGTACTAGATTGGGGGTGTATACCGTTATGATTGCTGGGTGATCCTCTAATTCTGGTTATTCTTTATTGGGGGGTCTTCGTGCTTTGGCTCAGACTATTTCTTATGAAGTAAGATTGGCTTTTATTTTGCTTTCTTTTGTTATTTTGATTAGTAGTTATAATTTGGCTTATTTTTATTTTTTTCAGGTTTATTTGTGGTTAGTTTTTTTTTCTCTTCCCTTGTCGTTTATTTGATTTATTTCTTGTTTGGCTGAGACGAATCGTACGCCTTTTGATTTTGCTGAGGGGGAGTCTGAGCTTGTTTCGGGGTTTAATGTTGAGTATGGGAGTGGGGGGTTTGCCTTGATTTTTTTGGCTGAGTACGCAAGTATTCTTTTTATGAGATTGCTATTCTGTATTCTTTTTTTAGGCAGTGATCTTTATTCTTTCTTTTTTTACATTAAGCTTGCTTTTGTCTCTTTTTTGTTTATTTGGGTTCGTGGTACGGTTCCTCGGTTCCGTTATGATAAGTTGATGTATTTGGCTTGGAGGAGATTTTTGCCTCTTTCGTTGAATTATCTTTTGTTTTTTATTGGTGTTAAGTGTTTCATTTTTTCTTTGTTATAGTGTATTAATTTGAGTATAGAAAAGTTAATAGAAGACTTGAACTTCTTTCATAATGTTTTCAAGACATTAGGCTTTGTCTATAGCTTTTTAACTTTTAGTCTGTTATTTTATCTCATAGCTTTGTTGTTATGGGGCTTATTACATAATATATGAAGTATATCGTTGTTAGAATTTGTCCTGTTAGAATGTAAGGATCTTCTACTGGTCGTGCTCCAATTCATGTTAGTAGGATCACAGTGTTTGTTATTGTTCAGAATAGGATTTGGTTGATTGGGTAGAATTGTATTCCTCGAAACTTTGATTTGTTGGTTGGTATGATAAATAGGATTGCGATTGATATGGCTAGGGCAATTACTCCTCCTAGTTTGTTGGGGATTGAACGTAGGATTGCATATGCAAATAAGAAGTATCATTCTGGCTGAATGTGGACGGGTGTTACGAGGGGATTTGCTGGTGTGAAGTTGTCTGGGTCTCTTAGGATGTATGGTTCCTTTAGTGTTAGTACAGTTAGTGCTATGATTGTTAGGGCGAATCCAAAAATGTCCTTTACTGTGAAGTATGGGTGGAACGGGATTTTGTCTGTGTTTTTGTTTAGTCCTAGGGGATTGTTTGATCCTGTTTGGTGAAGGAAAAGTAGATGGATTAAGGCTATTGCTGCGATTACGAATGGTATTAGGAAGTGTAGGGCGAAGAATCGCGTGAGTGTGGCATTGTCTACTGCAAATCCCCCTCATACTCATTGGACTACCTCCTTTCCTACATAGGGGATGGCTGATAGTAGGTTTGTAATTACTGTTGCACCTCAGAATGATATTTGTCCTCATGGTAGTACGTAGCCTATAAACGCTGTTGCTATGGTTAGGAATAGGATTGCTACTCCTACAGACCATGTGTGTATGAAGTTGTATGATCCATAATATATGTTTCGTCCTGTATGTAGGTAGATGCAGACGAAGAATAGGGATGCTCCGTTGGCGTGTAGTGTTCGTAGGAGTCAGCCGTAATTTACGTCTCGGCAGATATGTCTTACTCTTCTGAAGGCGGTGTCGATGCTTGGGCAGTAGTGTATGGCTAGGAATAGCCCTGTCACAATTTGTGCTATTAGGCAGATTCCTAGTAGTGATCCAAAGTTTCATCATCCTCTAATTGTTGATGGTGTTGGTAGGTCTACTAGGGCGTTATTTGCAATTTTGAATAGAGGGTGTTTATTTCGTGTGGGTTTATTCATTATCTTGTGTGTCGTAGGGGTCCCCTGGATACATTAATAATGTTTACGACTACAATCAGTGTTAATAGTATATAAATTACTAGTATTGTTGTTATTGTTCCTATTATTTGGTTGTATATAACGGTTGTTGTGGTTGTAATTTCGTTTTCTATTATTGTGTTATGTGTGTTTATTTCCCTGTTGTTCGTTATTGTTGGTATCAGGTACATTAGAATGGGCAGGATGATTGATGATGCTAGTAGTATTTTATTTGATGGTGCAAATATTTCATTTGATGCTAGTCTTGTTATGTATATAAATAGTACCAATATTCCTCCAATTATGATTATGAATAGGATGTATGAGAATCAAAAGCTTCTGTATATTGTTCCTCTGATTAGGCAGATTATAATTGTTTGTATTAGTAGTATTAGTCCTATTGCTATGGGGTGTTTTATTTGTGTGAATATTAGTCTTGTTACTGTTCTTATTGCTATAAATAGTTTTGTTATGTCAGGGGGTATTTTATTTAAAATATTAGTTTTGGGGATTAATGAAATGGTGCTAATACCTTTCCTCTGAAGTTTTAAAAGGTTGTTCCTTATTTTTGATTTACAAGACCAATATTTTTGTTAAATTATTAAAACTTATTGAATGCCAATGTGATTATATTTTTTTATTTCTTATTTCTGTGGTATTTGAGCTTTCTCCTCTAGCCGGAAGCATTTGTTAATTACCTTATTGAGATTGGAGTTTGTTGTGTTAGTTCTTTACTTTTCCCTTTATTTTTATTTGTGTAGGTTTAATTATAGTTTATTTTTTGTTGTTTATTTTCTGGTTTTTTCTGTTTGTGAAGGCTCTTTGGGTCTGTCTATTTTGGTTTCTATAATTCGTAGTCATGGGAATGATTACTTTCAATCTTATAGAGTTCTTCAATGTTAAAGTTCCTTTGTTTTTTGATTTTTTTGACCCCTTTGTGTCTTTGTTCTAGATTTTGGTGGTTGGTTTGTTCTATAGTGTTTCTTGTTTCTTTTATTTACTTGTTTTTCTTTCCTTATTTTTTTTGTTGGGGAGGGCTGGGCTATATCTTTGGTTGTGATTTAATTTCTTATGGTCTTATTCTTCTTAGTTTGTGGATTTGTGTGCTTATGATTTTGGCTAGAGAGTCTGTGTTTCGGCTAAATTATTTTTCTGGGTTTTTCCTCTTTGTCGTTATTGTTCTTACTATTTTGTTGTATTGTACTTTTAGAAGAATCAGTCTACTTTCATTTTATATTTTTTTTGAAAGTAGACTGATTCCTACTTTGTTTTTAATTTTGGGTTGGGGATATCAGCCTGAGCGTGTTCAGGCTGGGATTTATTTGTTGTTTTATACGTTGTTGGCCTCTCTTCCTTTGTTAGTAGGTATTTTATTTATTTATAATTCTTTGGGTTCTTTGTGTTTATTTACATTGAGTGGGAACAGTTATTTAGTTGGTGGTTTATTTTATCTTTGTATAGTTTTTGCCTTTTTGGTTAGGATGCCTATGTTTATGGTTCATTTATGGCTTCCTAGGGCTCATGTTGAGGCTCCTGTGTCTGGTTCTATGATTTTGGCTGGTGTTTTGTTGAAGTTAGGGGGGTATGGGCTTCTTCGTGCTTTTCCTGTGTTGTTTAAATTTGGATTTAAGTTTGGTGTTATTTGGGTTGCTTTGAGTCTGGTTGGGGGCCTTTTTGTTAGTTTATTTTGTATACGACAGACTGATTTAAAGTCATTAATTGCTTACTCTTCTGTAGCTCATATGAGTATGGTTATTGGTGGTATTATGACTTTAAATTATTGAGGGGTTTGTAGATCTTTTGCTTTGATGGTGGCTCATGGTTTATGTTCTTCTGGTTTGTTTTGTCTTTCTAATATTTCTTATGAGCGGTTTGGTAGACGGAGCCTTTTGATTAATAGGGGTTTAATTAATTTGATGCCTAGAATGGCTATGTGGTGGTTTTTATTAAGTTCTTGTAATATGGCGGCCCCTCCTTCTTTAAACCTTTTGGGGGAGATTGGCTTGTTGAGTAGTTTGGTTTCTTGGTCTTGGTGTCTTATATTTGTTTTAATTTTTTTATCTTTTTTTAGAGCTGCTTATACCCTTTATTTGTATTCTTATAGTCAGCACGGGTCTATTTATTCTGGGATTTATTCTTGCTCTTTAGGCTATGTTCGTGAGTTCTTGCTGTTGTTTCTGCATTGGTTCCCATTAAATTTAATTATTTTGAGGGCGGATGTTTCTGTTTTTTGAGTTTAATTGTATCTAAATAGTTTAAGGGGAAAATATTGGTTTGTGGTGCCGATGATATATTTTGATATTTTAGATTTATGTTTATGTCTATTTGTTTTATTAGATTTATTTTTTTGTTTCTTTTGGGCTGGTCTTGTTGTGTTTTGGGTTCATATTTTATTATAAATGATTTGGTTTATTTCATTGATTGGAATATCATTACGTTGAACGGTAGCTCGGTTATTATGACTTTTCTGTTTGATTGAATGTCTTTGTTGTTTATGGGATTTGTCTTTATTATCTCTTCTTTGGTCATTCTTTATAGAGATGATTATATGTTTGGTGATTTGAATATTGTTCGGTTTATTTCTTTGGTTTTAATGTTTGTTATTTCTATGATGTTTTTAATTATTAGTCCTAATGTAATTAGAATTTTGTTGGGCTGGGATGGCTTGGGTTTGGTTTCTTATTTGTTGGTGATTTATTATCAGAATGTGAAGTCTTATGGTGCTGGCATGTTGACTGTTTTGTCTAATCGGATCGGCGATGTTGCCTTGTTGATGGCTATTGCTTGAATAATTAATTTTGGTAGCTGGAGTTTTATTTATTATTTGGAGTTTCTATCGGGTTCTTTTGAGATGGAGTTGATTTCTTTCCTTGTTGTTTTAGCTGCTATGACTAGGAGTGCTCAGATTCCCTTTTCTTCTTGATTGCCTGCGGCTATGGCTGCCCCCACCCCTGTATCTGCTTTAGTTCATTCTTCTACCCTGGTCACTGCGGGGGTCTATCTTCTTATTCGGTTTAGCCCTTCTTTTGGGTATTGGTTGAATGTCTTTTTATTGTTGATTTCAGGGTTGACTATGTTTATAGCAGGTCTTGGGGCTAATTTTGAGTTTGATTTGAAGAGGATTATTGCTTTATCTACTCTTAGACAGTTGGGTCTTATAATTATAACCATTTCTGTGGGTCTTTCTGGTTTGGCGTTTTTTCATTTATTGACCCATGCTTTGTTTAAGGCCCTGTTGTTCATGTGTGCTGGGGGTGTTATTCATTCTATGGGGGATTCTCAAGACATTCGCTTTATGGGGGGTTTATCTGTTTATATGCCTTTTACCTCCGCTAGTTTAATGGTTTCTAATTTTGCCCTTTGTGGCATGCCTTTTCTGGCTGGGTTTTATTCTAGGGATTTTATTCTGGAGATGTTTTCTATGAGATATGTGAATGCTTTTGGTTTCTTTTTATTGTTTGTGTCTACAGGCTTGACAGTTTGTTATTCTTTTCGGTTATTTTACTTTGTTTTGTGCGGTGATTTTAATTTTGTTTCTTCTTATTCTATGGTTGAGTCCAATTATAATATAATAGTTGGTATAGTTGGCTTATTGATTATGTCTATTTTTGGTGGGGGGTCTCTTATATGATTGATTTGTCCTACCCCTTCTGTGATTTGTTTGCCTTATTATTTGAAGTTTCTTACTTTGTTTGTTGTATTTTTGGGAGGTTGGCTAGGTTATGAGATTGCCGGGTTTGTTTTTGGCGATAAGTTGTTTTCTATATATCTGTATGGTATTTCTTCATTTTCTGGTTCTATGTGGTTTATGCCTTTTTTTTCTACTTATGGCGTTTCTTTTAGTCCTTTGGAGCTAGGGTATAGGTCAACAAGGGTTTTTGATTCTGGTTGGATGGAGTTTTTTGGTGGTCAGGGTTTGTATTGAGTTCTTTTTAATCTGGGCAGGGTTAATCAGTGATTTCAATATAATAATTTAAAGGTGTTTTTAGGGTTTTTTGTTATGTGGGTTGTTATTCTGTTATTTGTTCTTGTATTTTACTTGAATAGCTTATGTTTAGAGCGCGACGCTGAAGATGTCGATGAGGTATTTATTGCCTTTAAGTGTTTTATTTATAAAAGAGCTTCTTTGTCTTTACAGTGAAAGTGTAATGTTTGTTCTAAACTATATAAATATAGAAGTGTAAACGGATTTTAACCGCTATAGTGATAAGTTAGCAGCATTCACTTTTTCTGTCACTTCCTTAACAGGAATTATTTATTCAATTTTATTATTAACAATAATATACCTCTTTTTGGTTTCAGTTAAGTTAAGCGGGGATAAGTAATATTATCTAAGATCAGGTCGAAACTGATTGCAATGTTTTTGCTTCTCGCTTTGATGTTGGTGAGACTAACTACTGAGTGGTAGTACTTTTTGAATGCAACTCAAATGTTATTGTTAACTATAGTCCCTTAATTTCTTCATTCTAGGGATCCTTGATTTCATTCGTGGTATAGCCCAATAATTAGGATTAGTAGGAACATGAATCTTACAATAAATCATGATTTTATGTTTGATGTTAGTATGGTAATTGGTATTGGGAGAAGTAGGGCGATTTCTACGTCAAAGATTATGAAAATTACTGCGATCAAAAAGAATCGTGATGAGAAGGGTAGTCGTGCGGAGTTTTTTGGGTCAAACCCGCATTCAAATGGGGATCTCTTTTCTCGGTCTTCGTTGATTTTTTTTGAGATTAGGGTTGCTAAAATTATGATTGCTGTTGATAATAGGAGGGTCACTGTTGCTGCTGTTGTAATTATTATTATTATTTATCTTGTTTTCACAAATTTCTTGATTGGAAGTCAAGTATACTTTCCTTGTATTAGATAAATATTATTTTATCTTCCTCATCAGTAAATTGAGATATATAGGAATAGTCAAACTACGTCTACGAAGTGTCAGTATCATGCTGCCGCTTCGAATCCGAAGTGGTGATTTGATGAGAAGTGTAGTGTTGTGTGTCGTAGCAGGCAAGTAGTTAGGAATGTTGTTCCGATAATTACATGTAGTCCATGGAAGCCTGTTGCAACGAAGAATGTTGATCCATATGCTGAGTCTGCAATTGTGAATGGTGCTTCAAGATATTCATATGCTTGCAGTGCTGTGAAGTATAGTCCTAGTAGAACTGTGAAGAAGAGGCCTTGGGTTGCTTGGGTAGCGTTGTTTTCTAGCAGTCCATGATGTGCTCATGTTACTGTTACCCCTGATGCCAAGAGGATTGCTGTATTTAGTAAAGGTACCTGTAAGGGGTTGAATGGTTGAATTCCTGTGGGCGGTCAAGTTGATCCTAGTTCGATTGTTGGAGATAGTCTTGAATGAAAGAATGCTCAAAAGAATGATACGAAGAATAGAACTTCTGATACAATGAATAGGATTATTCCCCATCGTAGTCCTTTTGTTACTATCTTTGTGTGTAGTCCTTGGTAGGTTCCTTCTCGGGTCACGTCTCGTCATCACTGGATTATGGTAAGGACGGTGATGATTGCTCCAATGCCTAGTAGGCTGTCATCGTATTGGTGGAATCACTTGATTAATCCTATTAGGGTTACTATTGCTCCAATAGCACCTGTAAGGGGTCAGGGTCTTTTATTTACTATATGGAATGGGTGGTTTTCATGTATTGACATTAGTTGACTTCTCTAGAATATAGGGTTCTTAGGATTGCGAACACGTATGATTGAATAATTGCTACTGCGGCTTCCAGGATTAAAAGTAGGATTTGGGCGGTAATTAGAACTGTTAATAGTGTATGTCTTATGGAAGGGCCATTGTTTCCTAGTAAGGTTAGTAATAGGTGTCCTGCAATTATGTTTGCAGTTAGTCGTACTGCTAGGGTTCCGGGGCGAATGACGTTGCTAATTGTTTCGATGATAACTATGAATGGTATTAATATGGATGGTGTTCCCTGTGGTACTAGGTGTTCGAATATGTGGTTAGTGTTTTTAATTCACCCGAATAGTATAAATCTTAATCATATTGGTAGGGCTAAAGTTAGCGTGAGTGTTAAGTGTCTTGTTCTGGTAAAGATGTATGGGAATAGCCCTAGGAAATTGTTTGCTAAAATTATTAAGAATAGTGATGTTAGGATAAATGAGTTTCCTTTGTTTTCATTCCCTCTTCTTAGGATTGTCTTTATTTCTTGGTGTAATTTATTTATTAGTAGGGTCACTATTATGCTGTTTCGTGATGGTACTAATCAGATTCTTGTTGGGATCAGAAGGAGTCCAATTGCTGTTCTTGTTCAGTTTAGTGGTAGGGTGCCGATTTCTGTTGTTGGGTCGAAAATTGAGAATAGGTTTCTTATCACTTTCAGCTTGTTTTGTAAATATTAATGGATTCCTTTGTTTTTCTTTGCTTGTTTGGTAGTTGTGCGAAATAGTTTATGATGTTGAATATTAGGAATGTTGCTAAAAATGTAAGGTATAGTAGAGTTCATTCTATAGGTATTATTTGAGGTATAAAAGGATATCTATATGATTATTTCAGTTTGACATTCTGATGTTATATAATTAACTAATCCTTTGTCATCAGAGATACTTGCTAGAGTATCATGAACTGGTTTAAGAGACCATTACTTGCTTTCAGTCATCTGATGATTCTCTTATCTTTGATACTCAGTTAATAAATTGGTTAGTTGATACACTTTCGATTACGATTGGTATGAATCTATGATTTGCTCCGCAGATTTCTGAGCATTGCCCGTATAGGAGGCCAGGGCGACTGATCGAGAATCTCATTTGGTTAAGTCGCCCTGGTGTGGCATCTGTCTTTACTCCCAATCTTGGTACTGTCCATGAGTGTAGGACGTCTGCTGCCGTTACGATGATTCGGATCGGTGAGTTTATTGGTAGTACTACCCGGTTGTCTGTATCTAATAGTCGGAATGCGTCAATTGGTTGATCCTCCTGTTGTACTATGTATGAGTCAAACTCGAGCTTTGTAAAGTCTGAATATTCATAACTTCAGTACCATTGGTGGCCTACTGTCTTTAGTGTTATTACCGGGTTATGGATTTCATCTATTAGGTATAATAATCGTAAGGATGGGATTGCAATGAATACCAGGATGATTGCGGGGGCGATTGTTCATAGGGTTTCGATTATTTGTCCTTCTAGGATAAATCGTCTGGTTTGTTTATTTTGGATAATTCTGATTATTGTATAAAATACTGCTGTAATAATTATTAGCATAATTATTAGCGCGTGGTCGTGGAAGAAGATTAGCTGTTCTATGACGGGGGATGCTCTATCTTGTAGCGTTAGGTTTAATCATGTTGCCATTAGCTTCTAATGAAAGTTTAAAGACTTTATTTATGGAGCTTAAATCCAACGCACTTATCTGCCACGTTAGAGAGAAGAAGCGTTTAATTAGTTAGTGAAATAGTTGGGAGCTCTGAGTATCTGTGCTCTGCTGGTGGGAAATTTTGTAACCATTCTACTGAGTTTCTCGTGTGTGTAGGGAATAGGATTGGTCGATTTGATGTAATTCTTTCTCACATGATGAATAAGAATATTATTACTCTTACGAATGAAATTGTTGACCCTATTGATGAGATGATGTTTCATGTGGTGTATGCGTCTGGATAGTCTGAGTATCGTCGTGGTATGCCGGCTAGTCCTAGGAAGTGTTGAGGGAAAAATGTTAGATTTACCCCTACAAATATAACAGCGAATTGGGCCTTTAGTCATTTCGGATTTATTGTGAGCCCGGTAAATAGTGGGAATCATTGTACAAATCCTCCTATGATTGCAAATACTGCACCTATCGATAGCACGTAGTGGAAGTGTGCTACTACATAGTAAGTGTCGTGTAGGACGATGTCGATTGATGAGTTTGCTAGTACAACTCCTGTAAGACCTCCTATTGTGAATAGAAATACAAATCCTAGCGCTCATAGACAAGCTGCTCTGTATGTTATTCGGGTTCCATATATTGTTGCAAGTCAACTGAAGATTTTAATTCCTGTTGGTACTGCGATGATTATTGTCGCGGATGTAAAGTATGCTCGTGTGTCAACATCCATTCCTACAGTGAATATGTGATGGGCTCATACTACGAATCCTAGTAGTCCAATTGCTAATATGGCGAAGATTATTCCCAGGTTTCCGAATGCTTCCTTCTTTCCTCTTTCATGGCAAATGATGTGGGATACTATACCAAACCCGGGTAGGATTAGAATATAAACTTCGGGATGTCCAAAGAATCAGAATAGGTGTTGATAGAGGATTGGGTCTCCCCCTCCTGCAGGGTCAAAGAATGATGTGTTTAGATTACGATCTGTTAGTAGCATTGTAATTGCTCCTGCTAGAACTGGTAGAGAAAGCAATAGTAGTAGGGCGGTAATGGCAATTGATCATACAAATAGGGGAATTCGTTCTGGCTTTATGCTTTTTGGTTTTATGTTGATTGTAGTTGTAATGAAGTTTACTGCCCCAAGGATTGATGAGACTCCTGCTAAATGTAATGAGAAGATTGCTAAGTCTACGGATGCTCCAGCATGAGCAATTCCTCTAGCAAGAGGGGGGTAAACAGTTCATCCTGTTCCTACCCCGCTTTCTACAGTTCTACTAGTAAGAAGAAGAGTTAGGGACGGGGGAAGTAGTCAGAATCTTATGTTGTTTATTCGTGGGAATGCTATATCTGGTGCTCCCAATATTAAAGGCACTAACCAGTTTCCGAAGCCACCAATTATGATTGGCATGACTATAAAGAAAATTATAACAAAGGCGTGGGCTGTGACAATGACGTTGTAGATTTGATCGTCCCCAATTAGAGATCCCGGCTGTCCTAGTTCCGTTCGAATAAGCATTCTTAGCGAGGTTCCGACTATTCCTGATCAAGCTCCAAATACAAAATATAAAGTTCCAATGTCTTTGTGATTAGTTGAGAAGAATCATCGGGCGAAGATTAGTGGGGTGGCTGAGATTAATAAGTAGGCGATAGGCTGTAAATCTATTTAGGGGCGTTTACGTTGCTCTTCCACTATAATTCTTTTTGGGAGCCTTGTATTCATTTTGTGATTATAGAATGCAATTCTGTAGGGGTGAGTTAGAACTTACCAAGGCCTAAAGGAAGCCCTTTATTTATAGCTTTGAAGGTTATTAGTTTGCTTTTAACTTAAGGCCTTCGTTTAATTAATGTTGGTGATGATTGTGCAGATTATCATTCCTGTTAGGGAAATGGATGATAGAATCACTGCCGTTATATTTTTTGTCGTTTCGGGTTTATGGGATTTGAAATTTCATTTTGGTTCGGTGTTCAAAATTATAAATCTTGAGTAGGAGATTTTTAGGTAGTAATATAGAGTGATTAGTGAGGTTACCACTACGATTGTTGCTAGTGGGGCTATGTTGTTTGTAATTATGGCTTGAATGACGATTCACTTGGGTAGGAACCCTAGGAATGGGGGCAACCCTCCTAATGATAGTAATGATGTGAATATTATGAATTTTATTAGTGCAGTTTCCTTGTTTGTTATTATGGTTTGGTTAATGAAAGATACTCCGGATAACTTAATGGCAGATACTACTGTAAGTGCTAGCGTTGAGTAGATTGCGAAGTATACTATTCATAAGTTTTCGCTTGTGGTTAGTGCAATTAATATTCATCCAGTGTGGTTGATAGATGAGTAGGTTAGGATCTTTCGTATTGAGGTTTGGTTTAATCCTCCGATTGATCCTACAATTGTTGATAGTAGAATAATTCTTAATGTGAATGCATTGATTTCAATCAGGTATGATATTAATATCAATGGGGCTGCTTTCTGCACTGTTATTAGCAGTGCACAGTTTTCTCATCTTAATCCCTCTATTACTCCTGGGAATCATCAGTGAAGGGGGGCTGCTCCACTTTTTAACAGGAGGGGGGTACAAATGATTATGGGTGCATAGGTTCTTCTTTCAAATGTGAATAAATCTTCCGTTAGGGTTTTCATTACTACTATGAAGAGTAATGTTGCTGAGGCAAGAACTTGTACAATAAAGTACTTTAGTGAGGCTTCTGTGTTGTATATGTTTTTGACGTTGGATATCAGAGGAATAAATGATATTAGGTTGATTTCCAGGCCTATTCATGCTCCTAACCATGAATTGGAGGATACAGATACTAATATACCTCCCACTAAAGTAGTTAGTAAAAGGATTTTGGTTGAGTTTCTGGGCATCAGAGAAGAGAGGTATGCTCTATTTATGGGGTATGAACCCATTAGCTTAATTTAGCTTACTTTTCTGGGTTAAGTTTGTTTGTTATATCTTGGTGTATGGTGCACGGCGGCTTTTGATGCTTGACGGTGATAGTTTGATTCTGTTAGATGTAATGAAGGTAGTTTAATTTGTACTACATATTTTATCCTATCACGATAGTCCTTTAACTCAGGCTCATCATT